TTACCAAATACCATTCTTTTTCTTTGTACTTATTATAGTAGACTCGGTTGAATTGTTGTTCATATTGAAATGAATCCAAATTAAGAAGGAGCTGGTCAATGATACTCGAACATGTACTTGTTTTGAGTGCCTATTTATTTTCTATCGGTATCTATGGATTGATCACGAGCCGAAATATGGTTAGGGCCCTTATGTGTCTTGAACTTATACTGAATGCAGTTAATATAAATTTCGTAACATTTTCGGATTTTTTTGATAGCCGACAATTAAAAGGAGATATTTTCTCCATTTTTGTTATAGCTATTGCAGCCGCCGAAGCCGCTATTGGGTTAGCTATTGTTTCGGCAATTTATCGTAACAGAAAATCAACTCGTATCAATCAATCGAATTTATTGAATAAATAAAATGAATAAATTAAGTAATATCAATTATAGAAATTAGACTATTCATCAATTTAAATTATCATCAACTTCAATTAGTATGAATTTCAATCAGCATGTATGATACGCAGATTTGAGAAAAAAGTAAAAAATCAAAGTATCTTGGCCCAATCTCATGAGGCGATCCAGAATTAGATTGATTGGATAAATTCTGGTAAAATCATTGATTCATCTGGTGTCTAAATATAAGATTCATTTATAAGTTTACTAGATCGAAAATTTATGGCATTCAAAAAGTTATAGATCCAATGTCACATTCAGTAAAGATTTATGATACCTGTATAGGATGTACTCAATGTGTCCGAGCCTGCCCAACAGATGTATTAGAAATGATACCTTGGGATGGATGTAAAGCTAAGCAAATTGCTTCTGCTCCAAGAACAGAAGACTGTGTCGGTTGTAAGAGATGTGAATCCGCCTGCCCAACGGATTTTTTGAGCGTTCGGGTTTATTTATGGCATGAAACAACTCGAAGCATGGGTCTAGCTTATTAATACGTTCCAGAATAAACCACTTAAATACATTTTGAATACAGTTTATTTTTTTTTACCGACAAAAACCCGTGCTCAAAAATAGAAAATAGAATAATATTATTATTTTTTTTGAGCACGGGTTTTTTTGTCCAAGTGTATCTTGTCTTTACCACGAATTATTTTCCTTGGTTAACAATAATTGTAGTTTTTCCGATATTGGCAGGTTCTTTTATTTTCTTTCTCCCTCATAGAGGAAATAAAGTAATTAGGTGGTATACAATATGTATATGTATCTTAGAGCTTCTTTTAACAACCTATACATTCTGTTCTCATTTCCAATTGGACGATCCATTAACCCAATTAGCAGAGGATTATAAATGGATCAATTTTTTTGATTTTTATTGGAGATTGGGAATAGATGGACTTTCTATAGGACCTATTTTACTGACGGGATTTATTACCACTTTAGCTACTTTAGCGGCTCGGCCAATTACTCGAGATTCCCGATTATTCCATTTTCTGATGTTAGCAATGTACAGCGGTCAAATAGGATTATTTTCTTCTCGAGACCTTTTGCTTTTTTTCATCATGTGGGAGTTAGAATTAATTCCCGTTTATCTACTTCTATCGATGTGGGGGGGAAAGAAACGTCTCTATTCAGCTACAAAGTTCATTTTGTACACTGCGGGAGGGTCCATTTTTCTATTAATAGGAGTTTTGGGTATTGGTTTATATGGTTCTAATGAACCAACATTAAATTATGAAACATTAGCTAATCAATCGTATCCGGCGGCACTGGAAATTATTTTCTATATTGGATTTCTTATTGCTTTTGCTGTCAAATCACCGATTATACCCTTACATACATGGTTACCAGACACCCACGGGGAGGCACATTATAGTACTTGTATGCTTCTAGCTGGAATTTTATTAAAAATGGGAGCCTACGGGTTGGTTCGGATCAATATGGAATTTTTACCCCACGCCCATTCCCTATTTTCTCCCTGGTTGATTACAATAGGCGCAATACAAATAATCTATGCAGCTTCAACATCTCCGGGTCAACGTAATTTAAAAAAAAGAATAGCCTATTCCTCTATATCTCATATGGGTTTCATAATTATTGGAATTGGCTCTATAACCGATACGGGACTCAATGGAGCCATTTTACAAATAATCTCTCATGGATTTATTGGTGCTGCTCTTTTTTTCTTGGCAGGAACGAGTTATGATAGAATACGTCTTCTTTATCTCGACGAAATGGGTGGAATGGCTATCCCCCTTCCAAAAATATTTACGATGTTCAGTATCTTATCGATGGCTTCCCTTGCATTACCGGGCATGAGCGGTTTTGTTGCAGAATTATTAGTATTTTTTGGAATAATTACCAGTCAAAAATATCTTTTAATGCCCAAAATACTAGTTACTTTTTTAATGGCAATTGGAATGATATTGACGCCTATTTATTTATTATCCATGATACGCCAAATGTTCTATGGATACAAGCTATTTAATGTTCCAAACTATTATTTTTTTGATTCTGGACCGCGAGAGTTATTTGTTTCGATCTCTATCCTTCTACCAATAATAGGTATCGGTATTTATCCGGATTTCGTTCTTTCATTATCAGTTGACAAGGTGGAAGCTATTATATCTAATTTTTTTTATCAATAGTTTTCAGGAAAAAAGAACAAATCAAAAAGCAATCCTATTAGTTTGGAATTGTAACCAGATGGATTTGGCCTTTGTGAGAACCATTTGAATCACTACACTACTTGATTCAAATGGTTCTCGACAGTTTATTTCTTATCTTATATTCTTACTTAATATATAATAATATATAATATTTCTTATTTATAGAATATATATACCTATATTTATATATTCTATCTTTGTATTCGTCAGGATCTTTTTCATTTAATTAGATGTTAATGTAAATTAAATGAACCATAACTATGTAACCCTATTCCTAATAAATTGACTCCAAAATAGCATATCCAAATGATAAGAAAGCCCATAGAAGCCACAATTGCGGAATTTACATTTTCAAAATTTGGAGTTGTTCGAGTATGTAAATAAATCGCAAATATGGTCCAAGTAATAAATGCCCAAGTTTCTTTTGGGTCCCAATTCCAATAGGATCCCCATGCCTCATTAGCCCATACTGCTCCCGAAAGAATACCTATGGTTAAAAAGATAAACCCTAAACTAATAATACGATAACTCCAATGATCTAATTGTTGAATCAGTTGAGCCTTGTAATAATTTCTAAAAGAAAAAAAAGAAGTGCTTAGTAAAACATTGTTTCTTTCATTCATGTATTGGATCTCTCCAAAGAAAAATGACTCATTTAATAAATTCTTGTTTTTACTAAAAATCCTTAGAACTTTTCGAAATGTAATGACTAAGAGAGCTACTGATAATAATGATCCACATAAAAGAGCTGCATAGCCCAATACCATCATACTTACGTGCATCATTAACCAATGGGATTGGAGAGCAGGTACTAATATTTCTGATTGATGCATTTTAGTTAACAGACCTGAAGTAACAAAGCCTTGGGTAAAAATAGTAGTTGGCGCGGTTATCGCGCTTAAATAATTGTTATGTTTTTTAACATATGGAACCATATGAATAATGGAGAAACTCCATGAAAGAAAAATTAATGATTCATATAAATTACTTAATGGTAAATGGCCCGAATAAATCCAACGAGTGACTAATAATCCTGTTATACAGAAAAAGGTAGCTATCATCCCTTTTTCTGACGAATTATATAGTCCTATGATTTCATCGACTGATAAGCTTATCAAATAAATTGTAATTACAATTGAAACGATCGAAAAGGATATATGAGTTAATATATGTTCTAAAGTAGAAAATATCATAATAATCAAAATTATGGGGGGTACAAAACTATACGGAATTGAAATTAAGAATTGAATTCATTATAGGACTTATTATATCTCTTGTATAAGATGCCATGCCGCCACTCGGACTCGAACCGAGATGCTCTAGCACTGCTTCCTAAGAGCAGCGTGTCTACCGATTTCACCATAGCGGCGTAGGGTATTTGGAATAATAATAATCTATTTTTAGTTAATCGTCGAGATTGAAGGAGTCAATTCAATATTTTTTTGAATTCAAATTAATGAGATAAAATCATTTCGTTTCAATATTCAATAAAAATATGCATTGAAAGATTCCAATAAAAATCTGGATTATCCTTTTATTGTATTGATAATAAGATGTTTTATTTTTCAGAGGACATTTTCGTAGTTTATACTCTATAAAAATGGAAATCTTGTAACTAAATAATTAGAACTTCGACCCAAGCATATAACTTCCAAAAAATTCTTTCGTATTTTCATTTTTGAATATTTTGAAAAATGAATTTATCATTTATTTTATAAATCTTATAAATATAAACTCAAAAATGCATTTGTTCAATGAATATAAAAATGCTTTTTGTGGATCATAGTACATAGTGTGACATCCAAGGAATTATGTAAATATTTGTAGAATTTTGTATTAACCGTTAGGTTCTTTTTGGTCCTGTATCAATTTCTTTTTTTTTTCCTAAAGATCTTCTATCTTCTTTTATGTAGAAAATAATCAAACTTATTTATTATTGTGACAAGTGAACCGATGGGGAAAATAAGAATCCCCATTCGGAAATGAGAAAATATATTAAATTAAAAAGGGGTACCTTTTTCAGATTTAGATTATTTAATCTAGCGTTTGATTATTTATTTGTCGTACAAAAAAACTTTTTGAATTCCCGGTTGAAAGAGATTTCGCTAACGAAAAAGCCTTCAACGCTGCCCAATATGCCTTTTTTTTCCAAATATTTTTACGAATACGTTTTTTTGATATAGAAGTACGTTTTTTTGGAACTGCCATTAAAAATAAAAAGAAAAAGTTATTCATTTCTATAGTTGGATGTGAAAGACATCTTTATTCAAACAATTCCAATTTTTCTTTCTTTTTCCAGATATTGTATAGAATAAAAAAGAAATTTGAATGAAACTAGTAGTTAATCAAAAAGGATACATGATTTTCGAAAATTTTATTTAGTAATTTTCCTTTTTCTTTTAAGTCTATTTATTATGTTATGAAAAGCAAAATTTCTAATATCATATTCTTTGCTACAACGAAAGATGTCTTCCAGTTCAATAAAAGACAATCGCAGAGTTCCTTAATTTTTTTTTTATCAATAAACGAACGAAAAAAAGTTTTTTAGAGTCAAGCAAGTTATGAGCCATCTTATTATTACTATTATTTTAGTCATATCAAAATAAAGTAATGTATTAAGTAGTCCATTTTGGTCTAATTCTTTTTCTTTGCTCTATAGATATAAATTATCGTAATACGTAATATTAATTGAAATTATTTTGTATCTTCCTAAAAATTTGACTTAATATATTAATAATAAAATCAAATTGATAATCGTAACTTGGTTATATTCATATCATTTGACCAATTTGAACTTCTTGATTTGAATATTTGAAGTATTGAAAAAGTGATAAGAGCCGCTGAATCAGAAACAATTAATTAAGAATAAAACAAGAAAAAAAAGGGTTTTTTATTATGGAATATACATATCAATATTTATGGATTATACCTTTCATTCCACTACCAGCTCCTATGTTAATAGGGGTAGGACTTATACTTTTTCCAACGGCAACAAAAAATCTTCGTCGTATGTGGGCTTTTCCTAGTATTTTACTGTTAAGCATAGTTATGATTCTTTCAGTCTATCTATCTATTCAGCAAATAGATAGAAGTTCTATCTATCAATATGTATGGTCTTGGACCATTAATAATGATTTTTCTTTAGAATTCGGTTACTTAATCGATCCACTTACTTCTATTATGTTAATATTAATTACTACCGTTGGAATTTTTGTTCTTTTTTATAGTGATAATTATATGTCTCATGATCAAGGATATTTGAGATTTTTTGCTTATCTGAGTTTTTTCAATACTTCAATGTTGGGATTAGTTACTAGTTCTAATTTGATACAAATTTATATTTTTTGGGAATTAGTTGGAATGTGTTCTTACCTATTAATAGGCTTTTGGTTCACGCGACCTATTGCGGCAACTGCTTGTCAAAAAGCGTTTGTAACTAATCGTGTAGGGGATTTTGGTTTATTATTAGGAATTTTAGGCCTTTATTGGATAACGGGTAGTTTTGAATTTCGGGATTTGTTCGAAATATTGAATAACTTGATTTATAATAGTAAAGTGAATTTTCTATTTGTTACTTTGTCTTCCTTTCTTTTATTTGCTGGTGCAGTTGCTAAATCGGCACAATTCCCTCTTCATGTATGGTTACCTGATGCCATGGAAGGCCCTACTCCTATTTCGGCTCTTATCCACGCTGCTACTATGGTAGCGGCGGGAATTTTTCTTGTAGCTCGACTTCTTCCTCTTTTTATAATCATACCTTCCATAATGAATTTCATATCTTTGATAGGTATAATAACAGTATTATTAGGAGCTACTTTAGCTCTGGCTCAAAAAGATATTAAAAGAAGTTTAGCTTATTCTACAATGTCTCAACTAGGTTATATGATGTTAGCTCTAGGTATGGGTTCTTATCGAGCCGCTTTATTTCATTTGATTACTCATGCTTATTCCAAAGCATTGTTGTTTTTAGGATCTGGATCTATTATTCATTCCATGGAATCTATTGTTGGATATTCTCCAGATAAAAGTCAGAATATGGTTCTTATGGGAGGTTTAAAAAAGCATGTCCCAATTACAAAAACCGCTTTTTTAGTGGGTACACTCTCTCTTTGTGGTATCCCACCTCTTGCTTGTTTTTGGTCCAAAGATGAGATTCTTAATGATAGTTGGTTGTATTCGCCGATTTTCGCAATAATAGCTTGTTCCACAGCAGGATTAACCGCATTTTATATGTTTCGGGTCTATTTACTTACTTTTGAGGGACATTTAAACGTTCAGTTTCAAAATTATAGTGGTCAAAAAAGTAGCTCTTTCTATTCAATATCCCTATGGGGAAAAGAAATACCAAAAACCAGTAAAAAAAAATATCCTTTATTAACTTTACTGGCAATGGAAAATAATGAAAGGGCTTCTTTTTTTTGGAATAAGACATATAAAATTGATGTTAATGTAAAAAACATTATAAGCCCTTTTCTTACTACTATGAATTTTCGCACTAAAAACACTTTTTCTTATCCCCATGAATCGGACAATACTATGATATTTCCCATCTTTCTATTAGTCCTATTTACTTTGTTTGTTGGAGCCATAGGAATTCCGTTTAATCAAGACGTAAGTGATTTAGATATATTATCTAAATTGTTAAATCCGTCTATAAATCTTTTACATCAAAATTCAAATAATTCTGTGAATTGGGAGGAATTTGTGAAAAATGCAAGTTTTTCCCTTAGTATAGCTTTTGGGGGAATATTTTTAGCGACTTTTTTATATAAGCCTATTTATTCATCCTTACAAAATTTAAACTTACTTAATTCAGTTGCTAAAAGAACTCTTAATAGAGTTCTCCGGGACAAAATAATAAATGTGATATATGATTGGTCATATAATCGTGG